GAACTCTTCCGCTTTGAAAAACCTCTTGTAACTACTCTTTTTGATTATAACCGATGGAATCGCCCATTTCGTTACATAATAAATAATCGGTTTGAAAAGGCTCTACGAAAAGAAATGTCACAATATTTCTTTGAGACAGGCGAAAGTGATGGAAAACAAAAAATATCTTTTACATACTTGCCCAGTTTGTCAACTTTTTGGGAAATGATAAAAAGAAAGATATCTCTGTACACACTAGATAAAAATTCCTTTAATGAATTTCAAAACGCTTGGGTTTATACAAACGATCAAAAAAGAAATAATTTAAACAATGAGTTTAGAAATCGAATTGAAGCCCTAGACAAGGAATTGCTTTTTCTAGATACACTCGAAACAAGAACTCGATTTTGTAATGATGATACTAAAAACGAATATTTTCCTAAAATGTATGATCCTTTCTTGAAAGGTACGTATCGCGGAAGAATCAAAAAAATATTTTCATCCTCTAAAACTTCGATAGAAAATTTAAGAGAGACGCTTGGTATAAATCGGATTCATAGTATTCTTCTTCCGGATACTGATTACCAAGAATTTGAACAGAAAATGGATCTAAAACAATTATTAACAGAAATTCGTAATTTTTTCCCTTTAGCTGGTGAATTTAATATAGAACAAAAATCGAATTTAAATTTGAAAAGTCTTTCTTTATTTTCAGACCAAGAACAAGAAAAAATGGATTTGGAAACAAAAAGAAAATTTTTGAAATTTTTATTCAATATCATTCGAACCCATTCTAATGGTCAAAAAATTCAAAAAGAATCTGTTGGAATACAAGAAATCAGCAAAAAAGTCCTGCGATGGTCATACAAATTAATTACCGATTTAGAACAACAATCAGGAGACTATCAAGAAAACGTACCAGTTGATCATCAAATTCGTTCAAGAAAAGCCAAACGTGTAGTTATTTTTACTACTAACAGGGAAAACGACGATCCTAACACTAATAAAGATACTGATCCTCCGGATCAAACAAATGAAGTGGCTTTAATACGCTATTCGCAACAGTCGGATTTTCGAAGAGGAACAATTAAAGGTTCTATGCGCTCTCAAAGACGTAAAATTGTTATTTGGGAACTGTTTCAAGCAAATGTACATTCTCTCCTTTTTTTGGACAGGCTAAAAAAATCCCCTCGTTTTTCCCTTGATATATCCGGACTGATTAAACTTCTTTTTAGAAATTGGGTAGGAAAAGAGGCCGAATTTGAAATTCTGGAGTATACCGAAAAAGAAAGAAAAAAGGAAGAGAAAACAGAGAAGGACAAAAAAGAAGAGAACAAACGAAAAGAACAAGCACGGATAGAGATAGCAGAAGCCTGGGATAGCATTCCATTTGCGCAAGTAATAAGAGGTTCCATGTTAATAAGTCAATCGATTATTAGAAAATATATTTGTTTGCCTTTATACATAATAATAAAAAATATTGTACGTATGATATTGTTGCAATTTCCTGAATGGTCTGAGGATCTACAGGAATGGAAAAGAGAAATGCATATTAAATGTACATATAATGGTGTTCAATTATCGGAAACAGAATTTCCGAAAAATTGGTTGACAGACGGCATTCAGATAAAAATCCTATTTCCTTTCTCTTGGCACAGATCTAAACTACGATCCTCTCATAGAGATTTAATGAAAAAGAAAAAACAAAAAGATGATTTTTGTTTTTTAACAGTTTGGGGAATGGAAACTGAACTTCCTTTTGGTTCTCCCAGAAAACAATCTTTCTTTTTTGAGCCCATTTTTAAGGAACTGGAAACAAAAATTGTAAAATTCAAAAGGGCATATTTTCGAGTTCTAAAGGTTTTAAAGGGAAAAACAAAATTACTTCTAACAGTTTCAAAAGAAACAAAAAAATGGATTATCGAAAGTTTTTTATTTATAAAAAGAATAATAAAAAAACTTTCAAAATTGAATCCAATTATATTATTTAGATTAAGAGAAGTATATGAATCGAATGAAACTAAAAACAAAAAAGATTCTTTAATCAACAATCAGCTAATTCATGAATCCTTTAGTCAAATTCAATCTCCGAATTTTTCACTGACAGAAAAAAAAAAGAAGGATATGATTGATAGAACAAGCACAATCAAAAATCAAATAGAAAGAATTATAAAAGAGAAAAAAAAAATAACCCCAACCACCGGAATATATATTAGTCCTAACAAAAGAAGTTATAATACTAAAAGATTCAAATTACCAAAAAATATTTGGCAAATAGTAAAAAGAAGAAATGCCCAATTAGTCTCTAAATTAGATTCTTTTATAAAAATTTTCGTTGAAAGGATATACATAGATATTTTTTTATTTATTATTAATATTTTCAAACCTAATACACAACTTTTTATTGAATCAATAAAAAAAATTATGGAGAAATCCATTAATAAGGCAAATCAAGAAAGAATTAATAAAAAAAAAAAAAATACAATTTACTTTATTTCGACTATAAAAAACTCAATTGATACTATTAGCAATAAGACAAATTCACATATTTTTTGTGACTTATCCTACTTGTCACAAGCATATGTATTTTACAAATTATCACAAACTCAAGTTATTAATTTGTATAAATTAAGATCGATTTGTCACTACCCCCGAACGTCTTTTTTTCTTAAGACTGAAATAAAGCATTCTTTTGAAAGACAAGGAATAATTCATTCTGAATTAAGTCTTAAGAAACTTCCAAATTATGGAATGAATCAATGGAAAAATTGGTTAAAAGGACATTATCAATATGATTTATCCCCAATTAGATGGTCTAAATTAATATCAGAAAAATGGAGAAATAAAGTGAATCAACATCGTATAGCTCAAAATCCAAATTTCAAATGGAATTCATATGAAAAGGATCAATTAATTCATTACAAAAAACAGAAGGATTCTGAAGTATATTCATTAGTGAATCAAAAAGAGAATTTTCAAAAAAACTCTAGATATGATCTTTTTTCATATAAATCTATTAATTATGAAAATAGGGGGGATTTATCTATTTCTGAATCACCCTTTCAAGTACAAGTAAATCAGAACCAAGACTTTTTTTATAATTCCAACACATATACACACAATCCTTTTGAAATGGTGGAGAGTCTCCCTATCAGTCATTATCTAGGAAAGGGCGATATTAGATATATGGAAAAAAACCCCGATAGAAAATATTTGAATTGGAAAATTATCAATTTTTCTCTTAGAAAAAAAGTCGATATTGAGGCCTGGGTCAAGATCGGTACCAAGAATAATCAAAATACTAAGATTGGTACTAATAATTATCAAATAATTGATAAAATTGATAAAAAGGACCTTTTTTATCTTACGTTTTCGCAAAATCCCCCCCCAAATCCCCCCCCAAATGCCCCCCAAAATGCCCCAAGTCCAAAAAAGGTTTTTTTGGATTGGATGGGAATGAATGAAGAAATACTAAATCGTCCCATTTCGAGTTTGGAACTTTGGTTCTTTCCAGAATTCGTACTCCTTTATAATCTATATAAAATGAAACCGTGGGTTATACCAAGCAAAGTACTTCTTTTCAATTTAAATCTAAATGAAAATGTTATTAGTGAAAATAAAAACATTGATGGAAAACAAAAGGGGGAATGTGTTATACCATCGAATAAACAAATAAAAAATCGAAATCAAAAAGAAAAAGAACCCGCTGCAGGCCGAGGAGATCTTAAATCAGATGCACAAAAACAAGGGAATCATGGATCCATTTCTTCAACAAACCAAGAAAAAGATAGTGAAGAGGATTATGGAATATCAAAGATAAAAAGAAAAGGGGGTCAAAAGAAAAAACAATACAAAAGCAAGACGGAAGCAGAACTAGATTTCTTCCTGAAACCTTATTTACTTTTTCAATTGAGATGGAGTGATGTTTTAAATCAAAGAATGATCAATAATGTCAAAATATATTGTCTCCTGCTTAGACTAATAAATCCAAGAAAAATTACTATATCCTCGATTCAAAGAAGAGAAATAAGTTTGGATATAATGCTGATTCAGAAAAATTTAAGTCTTGCAGAATTGATCAAAAGGGGAGTATTGGTTATCGAACCCCACCGCCTGTCTGTAAAAAATGATGGACAATTTATTATGTATCAAACCTTAGGTATTTCGTTGGTTCATAAGAGTAAACACCAAACTAATCAAAGAGACCAAGAACAAACATATGTTGATAAGAATTATTTTGATTTGCTTGTCCCTGAAAATATTTTATCGCCCAGACGCCGTAGAGAGTTGAGAATTCTAATTTGTTTCAATTCAAAAAATAGGAATGATGTTGAGAGAAATTCAGCATTTTGCACCAAGAACAACTGCAGTCAATTTTTGGACAAAAAGAAAGATCTTGATAAAGATAAAAATGAATTAATTAAATTAAAGTTTTTTCTTTGGCCTAATTATCGATTAGAAGATTTAGCTTGTATGAATCGCTATTGGTTTGATACCAATAATGGCAGTCATTTCAGTATGTTAAGGATACATATGTATCCACGGTTGAAAGGTGGTTGATAATACATTTTTCGTATATATGCTCTATTCTATAGGGTATATGAAAGCAAACAGGATTCACACATGACCTGTCTTGCATCTCATTCTAATATGGATAGTAAAACCAATAACGTATCAATTAGACCTAGAAATCAATTAACAGAATCTTATTCATTTTAGGTCTAATTTATGTCCTTTTCTGAATGGAAAAATGGATCACCTTTTTTGATTCCTATCTGAATCAAAGTTAATTCAAAACTGGATTGATTAATGTGAATTGATAAAATTGGGAGTCCATAAAGAAATTCAAATTATTATATATACCACATTAAAATGAATATCATTATTATTACTCATCAGTAAAATCCATATTTGCCTAATAAAAGGAGGAAGGGGGAATATTTTATGGTAAAAAATACACCCATTTCAGTTATTTCTGAAGAAGAAAACAGGGGGTCTGTTGAATTTCAAGTATTCCGTTTTACCAATAAAATACGGAGACTTACTTCCCATTTGGAATCGCACAAAAAAGACTATTTATCTCAGAGAGGTTTGCGAAAAATTTTGGGAAAACGTCAACGGTTGTTGGCTTATTTGGCAAAAAAAAATAAAGTACGTTATAAAGAATTAATTGGTCAGTTGAGTATTCGAGAGATAAAAACTCGTTAATTGGAAGAGTCATGTTATTTTAAGTCTTTATTCTATTCGTTTAAATTTTGATCAACTTCTTTTAACTTTCAACAATTCATGGAAGAATGAATCAGTAAAAAACTTATGACTGTACCAGCTACAAGAAAAGACCTCATGATAGTCAATATGGGTCCTCACCACCCATCAATGCATGGTGTTCTTCGACTCATCGTTACTTTAGATGGTGAAGATGTTATTGACTGTGAACCCATATTGGGTTATTTACACAGAGGGATGGAGAAAATTGCGGAAAATCGAACAATTATACAATATTTGCCCTATGTAACCCGTTGGGATTATTTAGCTACTATGTTCACAGAAGCAATAACCGTAAATGGACCTGAACAATTAGGCAATATTCAAGTACCTAAAAGAGCTAGCTATATTCGAGTCATTATGTTGGAGTTGAGTCGTATAGCTTCCCATTTGTTATGGCTTGGTCCCTTTATGGCAGATATTGGCGCACAGACCCCTTTCTTCTATATTTTTCGAGAAAGAGAATTAATATATGATCTATTCGAGGCTGCTACCGGTATGCGAATGATGCATAATTTTTTTCGTATTGGCGGAGTAGCTGCCGATCTACCTCATGGCTGGATAGATAAATGTTTAGATTTTTGCGATTATTTTTTAACAGGGGTTACTGAATATCAAAAGCTTATTACACGCAATCCTATTTTTTTAGAACGGGTTGAGGGCATAGGCTTTATTGGCGGAGAAGAAGCACTAAATTGGGGTTTATCAGGACCAATGCTACGAGCTTCCGGAATACAATGGGATCTTCGTAAAGTTGATCATTATGAGTGTTACGACGAATTTGATTGGGAGGTTCAATGGCAAAAAGAAGGGGATTCGTTAGCTCGTTATTTAGTACGAATCAGCGAAATGACAGAATCCATAAAAATTATACAACAGGCTCTGGAAGGAATTCCAGGGGGACCCTATGAGAATTTAGAAATCCGACGTTTTGATAAAGTAAAAAATCCCGCATGGAATGATTTTGAATATCGATTTATTAGTAAAAAACCTTCTCCGACTTTTGAATTGTCGAAACAAGAACTTTATGTGAGAG